TATGGCTTTTGGCCGAAATGGTTGGTATAGCTGAGCCGAAGCGAAGGTAGTAGATAGACGGAGGTGATCACTACTCGATGTCGGAAGGTTTGGCACATTGATGGATATTGGACTGGAATTGTGATTGGCATACTAATGGAAGCAGTCATCACTTTTATAAACAATACGGGAAAAACTTCAGTCAATGTGATGGTCCGGGCACAGTACTGTCATCACATCGGGCTGATGGAAAAGCTGAAAAGATCAAGTTTGTTCCCCGTGAACAATATGTTAAGTTGAGGAAGAGCGAAGCCTGACTGCACTGAGCGCTAAGTTCTTATAGGAGTAGGAGAGAATGATGCATGTGGTGTAGATTGGCGACAAAGACCTCAGCTGGCTTAATACTTGACCAATTGGCAAGTGAGTAAAGAGAGCGTCACAAGCAACACACTCCAATTTCGTTGGCTTGGCGGAGTGAGCCTTGGCCATCTCAAGCAATTAGACGTTACCTTGGTGGAGACATAGAAGTGAGCTTTTTTAAAGCAGATGGGTAGTTATGTCAGATTGAGACATGTTGGTGTGAGCAACATGGGATGGTAGGAGACCCCGACTCAAGACGGCATGGCTAATCTTTTTTTTTACTTGTCTACTCAAAAGAAGAGTGGAATGACCGATGATAGGCAGTCCGAAAGTAGGTGGCGCTCTTGAGTCAGTGACGAAGCGATGTTGAAGAACCCACACGAGGACGTTGTTGGGGGAAGCCTTGTTGAGTCACCTTGGACTCGAGACAATGACTGTTTAAATGCGAGTGCCGCAGATCGAAGGTTGGTACACTCGAAAAAAAGAGTGGATAAGGCCGGTTATGGTAATCCATTGTCGGTATGAGACTAGAACTGTTTAAAGTATCTTTCTAAAGTGAAAGACAGTATGTGTGTGTTGAAGGTTGTTGGATAAGTTGGTCTTTGAACTGTGGTGTTCTCGGGCGTGAAGTGAACATTTGGCGCTGGAATGAGCTTCAGTGCCACTTTCATAATGTGACGGAAGTCCATTTGGTTGGAGGGACAATTGAGAACCAATATGGTGCTGTTGATATGGCACTTGGTGAATTTGAATTGTTGTACTGTCGGTACAGTACTTGGTGGGGGTGATTGCCGGGTAGCGGACTACTGGGTCATCCTGATGAGGAGTCAAGGAAGTGACTCTCATCAAAGCTGGGAGGTGGAGTCGGTGGACTGGCTCTGACCCATAAGGCTGTTGGCTTACTTGTGATGCGCGTGGCGATACAAGTAGAACTGGGTTTGTGGGCAGCGGACTCCGCGGGCGTCGGGAGCTCGAGTAAGGGAAGCCCCTCATTCTTGCCGGGCGAACAAGCATTATTTCATTTCGTGCGGGTAGTGCAAAACGCCGACATTGTTTTGTGCGTGTGAGCCGTTGTGGTGGAAAAAACATGCATATTTTGGCTTGGAGTTGCGGGGAGTGACTCCGTTGTATTCACCTAGGAGCGCTTGGGGAAGAAGCAGGTGAAGTTATGTCATAGTTGCAGGGTGGTGCCTGGTCCAACAGAATTGGAAACTACTGGGGTCAGATTTCAACAGATCAAAGTAACGAACTCAGCAGTAAACCAGTTGAAGATGTTTCTTGGCGGAACGATCTTGAGTGGAAGAAGAATGTTATGGGTTTCTTCTCCTACCTCTACAGGGACGTCGAGGAGTTGAGTGAGGGAGGCGTGTCACACCCCTTTTCGGGGGACTGTTGGCTAGCTGGAGCTGACACTTGGTTGCTAGCATGAACGTTGGTGCGGGAGACTTCGGAAGTGCTAGTAAGGCTTTTGATCGTCAGGCTGGGCTCTCTCTGATCGAAATGTGGAATGCTGCTTGAAGCTTTTAGTTTTATGTGTAGCGAGTCAGCTAATGAGAGTATACGAATGGAGATCTAGCCGCAAAAGGAAAGTTTTTCATGTCACTATAAGTAAATGTGGTCTAACCGCGAAAGGTTTTCAATGTTACTTATTAATCAAGATGATATTAAAAAAGAAGGATTTGCCGTGGAAAGACCCCAGTCTTGAATGAGTGGGTTTCCCCTTTTCCTTTACGGATATGGCACCACTCTATGTATGAGAATTTTCTTACATATAGAATCACAGGCATTAACCAGAGAAAACTGTTGAGAAAGATCGCTTAAAAGGACTGGTTCTCGAGCTTCCTTAACCCACTACCGAATAGTTCGTTCAGAAGGCAAGGCCTCTAGATCGCATTTAAATAGCTTTTCGGAAGCATGCTCAAGTCTTCGCCTTTCCGCTTCAAGAAATGTCCTTGGTAACGACCTTCTACAGATTTGCTCTCCAGAATGCGCTTTTGGGTCAAAGTGGTGGGTGGGTATCGGTCTTGGTCTCATTGATAGTCTCAGTCCAGCTCATACTGAAAGCATGAATTTTGGATATACTGAGTTGCGGCTCACCTGCTCTTAGCTAATTGTAATAGGCGGGCACCTCTCCTTAAGGCAGCATGCCTCAGGAAGAAGCCATATACTACCTCTACTCGATGCTCATATGCTATTCTTCCCCACTCACCGCCCTGCTTGTCGCGTTAAGCTTGCTGCTTTGCTGTACTGTAAGAAGGAAGATGACCCAGCAAGCAACTAGTTGCGTAGGCGGAATAGAGTAGCTTGTTGAATTCCCAAAAACGGCAAGACTATCCATCTTTGAGACCGTGGGCCTCAACGTTCACTTCAATCGCAAGTCTTGAAGACGGCTTGCATGTTTAACACATGCAAGGAAAGTTAAGGCGGATCTCAACATAAGAATAACTGCCTATGGGAATGGTGTCAAAGCTTGAACTGCTGAAGCTGGCACGTAGAGTACGACAGAGCGAACCGAATGATTGTACTGTACGGATGGAACGAGTGGTGCTAAAGCACGATAGCGAAGTGTTACGTAGCGGCGGGAAGGGAATATGCGCTTTAGCGCTCTGCTATCGCGAGCGGATATCCATTTTTCTTTTTTGAATGGAAAGAGAAAGAGGCAATGTTAATTGACTATATTCATAGCCCTTTCTTTTATATTCTATTTTTTTTTGAAAAAGCATATGTTGTGTTGATCCGCCCTGCATCAATCCTTACGATTGTTCTATGACTCTCTCCGTTCGAAGGTTTGATTCCAATTCTTTTTATGCCATCGCCGGAAGAGATCTTGTTGTGTCGGGTTCCAATGCCGATTGAGAGACAGAAGAGTAAGTTCATGAACCGTTCATCAAGCGAGAGCCCGCAGACAGGAAATGAAATATTGTCAATCACCGCGTAACGTAATAAATAGTAAAGGTACGACGGGCATGCTTCCTTCAAAGACTGGCAGATCGATCAAAAATCAAGAATCTTCTTGTGTCTGCTCTCTGAAGTTTAAACCACCACGGCAGACTGTTCCCCATTAATTGAGTAGATCGCGTCACGCCACTCGTTCTTTTGATAAGAGGTCTTTCTTCCACCCACGGGTATCGCCGACATACGCTAAGGCCGGGTGGTCGGGAAGGATGTATGTGAGGCCAACTACTTCCTATACATCAGAGACGAGTGCGGCTTTCCAATATGATGAGAAGGAAGTCCGACTGGTACCAAAAAAAAGCAATTGTGAATTGAGACCTATTCTTTGGCCTGTTTTCATGCGCGTTAGAAAGCAATTCTCATATCATAAAAGAAAGAGCTACTCGCCACAGAGTAGGCCTACTAAGATAAAAGCAGATCATGAACCCAAAAGAATAGATACGATTCAGGGTAAGCCGGAGAGCTTGGCCCGATCTTAATTCGATAAGGCGATGGATCGCGAGATTGACGATGCTATTATGCCCATTCCGCCGAAGACAGCGAGACAATGTATATTGTGTTGAGAGATTCCACGCGGAGATGCGAGACGGGTATTTTGGGGGATATTACAAGAGGAGTATAGTATAGTAGGCAGGCGAGTAGAAAGAGAGCTAAAAGATTGGAATAAAAAATCGCCCAGGCCTTCTTGATCAAGTGTCAAGGCCGGGAGAACAGACTTCAAACAAAGGCATACGCTAGACTGAAAGGGCCCAGTGGTGTGGCTCATTCTTTCTACTTGCAGCTTTACGGTCTAGCGGCAGGACCCGAAGTGTTGGAGAAAGGAATAGAAAAGCTAGCATTCTCAATTGAAGCTTCTGCCGATGGTATATTAGATCATTCATATGCTTGAAGAAGATGTCTATTCGTTCTATTTTTTACTATCTTCTTTTGGACTATTTTCATAGTCTTTGGCTCGGCAGCACAATCTTCGATTTCCTTTCTTGACTTGGCTTTCGCTCGCTCCTCCCCTGTCAGCCTAGGCGACGTATCGCCTGCCCGCTAGCAGTAACCACCAACAGCATAATAGGAAACTGGAATTCTTTTGGCCCCGGTCTGCTCTGCTCTTTGGAAACTCGCTTCTTCGATTGATGAATTGTTTCTGAATGAGCTCTTGTCTTCCCCCGTAATTTGCCTCTTTCGTCGAGTCGTGATGGTCGCATTTCCCATTCGAAGCGGGAACAGAAAGAGACATCAAGTTCGGATAGTCGGAGAATCCCTATCACCCTTTCCGAATCCCGATACTGCTGCAATTGACAGCCGGCTCCATCCGATCAAGTGAATCCCTGCGCTTGCTTCCTTCTAAGGCTCGAACTGAAGTCCGAGCTCCTGCAAGAAGGATGCCTCATGTTCCTTCCTCTCTTCACTCTCCGGATTCCGATCTGCATTCTTCTGGTACAAAGGCCTATCCTTTCACTTTCAAATGGAGTGAAGCCAGCGCTTAGGGGCTGAGGCTGAGGGGAGAACAAATGAATTGTATAAGCCCCTATACTCTTCCTTAAGGATGTCCCCCTTCAAGAGCTAGTCTAATCACTAAAGGGGGGTAGCCTGTCGTATTGGACTTATGATATACTTTCCTTTTTTGAGTAGCTAATTCATACCTGTATCATAGACGGCAATCAGTTCTCTTCCCTTTAGCAGTCTAAGGTAAGCGGTAGCATTCCCCTAATCGGTCTAGTCCATAGTAATAGGCGCAATCAGTACGATTATCTTTTTACGATTCTCTTTCCTTTAACATAACACTATACTTGTTGTGTAATATTCTCTTTCCGAAGGTGGAGTTAAGGCAGCAAGCATAGGTGCTTCGGTTTCCGGTAGCAAGTAATCAGGTATGTGTAAAGCAAATCCGTCCTGTCCTGGTAGGCGCAGGAGATCAAGCAAAGCATGACGGTCTTCAGTCTAGCATTCTTGTAGTTCAAGAGTGAATAAGGAAGTGCAAGGCTAGCTGGCAGCTGTCTGATGAGTTCATCGCTTTCTATGGCCATTTGTCTTTAAGCTTCAGGCCAGTTAAAAAGAGCTGATAGGCGGATGGAAGCAAGAAAACGGCTGGATTGGCTGGCTAGCTCGTGCAATCAACGAAAAAAGCCTTCGCCTTAGTAAGCTAGCTTTGTAAGCTAAGCAAGCCTGGTTCTCCGGGCACTACGGTAGGACGTGGATCGATCATGACGAGAATGGACTTCTCCGTAATGTAATGTAATAGAAGAGTCACAGTCCAGTTCCCGGGGCTTCTCCCTTCTCGACCAGACGAAGGAGATATTCATTCCATTCAGGCGGGTAAGGGCTTGGCTTGACCCCGTGTTCTCTCCTGGTCGGGTCGGAGGCGAAGACTGGCAAAGTTCATCATTCAGTGGTGGGGTGTTCATAGAAAAGAAGGCGTCGCCCAACGAGTGGCAGATTTGGATGGAGTCTCGCTTTGATGCTGGGGAGATCCATAGATCTGGATAGAGTCTCGCCCGTAGATAGAGGAAGAGTACGCGCGCTAGCGCGCTACGGCTTACGCAGTTGATCGGATCAAATAACCCTTCGGGCAACCAACCAAACCCGGCACATCAAATTCCGATCAACAACTTGGAGGTATGGCTGAGTGGCTTAAGGCATTGGTTTGCTAAATCGACATACAAGAAGATTGTATCATGGGTTCGAATCCCATTTCCTCCGGCACGGAAGTGGAACGGGCGGGCGAAATTACATGAGAGAAAGAAAGAACCTCTTGGTTGAATTCCCCGGAGGACAGAATAGCAAGCACTACTTAGTGACTAGGAGCGGAGAGCCCGTTACGCGTTGTTTTTGTTTGACCGGCCTATCTTCTTTCTATAAGCAAGCTCCCTCCGGCCGCCCAGGGACTGGGCGGCTGCTCTCGGTTCTTGAACATGTTGGGAGATTAGGCGGCAGTTGAAAGAGCTACTCGAAAGCTTGACGAACAAGCGAAAAAAGCCCTATCTATATTTTCTTAGTAAAGGGCTTTTCCCTTACTAGTCAAGTGGTAAGGTAGGGCGCTATTCGATGAAGAAAACAGACTTTAGGAAAGTGGTTCAGGTAGCTCAGCTGGTTAGAGCAAAGGACTGAAAATCCTTGTGTCAGTGGTTCGAATCCACTTCTAAGCGGGCGAAGGGTCCAAAGGACAGGTAGCCGGGAGTGAGCTTTTAGGATTAGGAAGCGAGAGGAAGAGTGAGGGTCGCCCCTATCTTGCTGGAGGCAGATTTTCTAAAAAAAGCGGTGGATTACTCGGATTGGTTCTCGCGTCCCTGTGCCCAAAAGGATGGGCGAGTTCGGTGCAAGTGTTCATCGATCGGGTGGATCTATATGCTCCGGGGGCTGAGACGAGGTGTAGCGCAGTCTGGTCAGCGCATCTGTTTTGGGTACAGAGGGCCATAGGTTCGAATCCTGTCACCTTGATTCCGATCTTTTTTTTTTGTTTGTGCCCGGTCCGTTGTGAACATAAATCCAACCGAATATCATGAATATCCTTATCCTTCGACCGTTATCTCCTCATCGCCAGTTCCTCTATTCATTCCTAATCATTTGTACCATACTCCTTATTCTAGTGTGCTATTATCTTTGTCTGATCCTAAGTTCGTTTGAAGTTTTTCAAACATTCTTTTTGAGGGTTGGTTTATCTCTGGGGGGTCTAAGCCCTATCCTTTGCATTCTTAAAGTTGGGCTGCTCCGGGGGTCTGACCTTGGCGATTCTTTTTGCTGTTAGGGTCCTCCTCAGTACCGGAGCCGCGCCCTCTCTCGGTAATATGATGCTCCCTGCTGGGGCGGAATCGGGCCCGTCTACCGCATTTCCCAAACTCGAGTGGGAAGTGGCTCTCGATCTCCCCAGCCAATCAGGCGGCGCCTGAACCCCTTCGTACCCATGTAGAAGGGGAATTGCGGGTTCTGTTTAATATTGGGAAGAAGCGCACCCTTCCCGACAGCACCTTTTACAAGTACATCGAACCGTTAGCGCTGGATAGGGCTTCGGTTGGATTTTGTAAAGCTCTGCTCGGGAGAGTGGAGTCACTTCAACTGGAGCACTACAATAATGGCGAGCATCTTCCCTTTTCATTCACAAGTAAAGGGGAGAGGGATCGATTGTACTCCCTAATGTGGGAGTATGTTGCCGAGAAATAGAAAGGGAAGACCGGGGGCCAGAGCAAGTTGGGTTGGGGTATAGAGCCGTAAGCGCGGTGGGGGGTGACAGAGGACGTGCTCGTACGGTTCAAAGAAGGGTATGATCAACTCGTTGATTTTGGGAACTTTCACTCCTCTATATTCGAAATATGCCTTTCTAGGAGCATTACGATCTGCAGCTCAAATGGTCTCTTATGAAGTCTCTATTGGTCTTATTATTATTGTGCGCCTTGTGAGCGCGTTTGGATCCGCGAAGGCAATCGCTCGGATGTTCCCCTAACCCAACCCGGGAACGGACCGGAGGGAACCGCAGCATGGGGAATGTCCGCGTCTCGTCGCAAGGCTCATTTTGAGTTGTGGGTCATAGGGCTGGCTTCGGGCGGGCAGCTTTATCTGATCAAGGGCCGGGGCACAAGGGTCCTGGTACTATCCAGGTGCGAAGAACCCCGGAGGTGACTGCAATGAGCAGAAATCTCACTCACCGGCCTAAACGACGAGCAAACACTCGAACGTGAGAGCAAGGGATCACCCAACGAATGGACGAGCTCCAAGGAGGGAGGAGAGAGGAAGGCAAGAACCATGCTTTCAGAAAAGTGGCGGTCCGAATCTTATCTGAACTGCGAGAATAACTGACTAAGCCATGCCATAAGACTCATTCTCCAAACGGGACGGGGCCAAGCCTTTAGGTTGTTTAAGTAGGTTGGGTGACAGATCGGCTATAGGACTACTCCGGGATATAAACCAGGGCAACAAATGTCGAGCATACGACGATGCCGCCCGTTTTCATATCGTGGAAGTCCCCGGCAGAGGAAAGGGCTGTAGGTGATGGCGCGTTCTGCTTCTTATCTAGAGAGGGGCGCGGAAATCGTTCCTATTGGGTCGTGCGTGGCAGCTAGTATAGATGAATAAGGGCGGGCCGCTTGAACGGGACCTATTCTCTTAATAGGCGGCAAAGCTGAATAGTAAAGGGGCCGAGCTGACTGATGAGTGCCTTTTTAGCCTTTAGAAAAAGGCTCTCATGTGAAGCTAACAAGGCTGGCTACATACAAGTATAGCCAAATCAAGATGAGACGGGACGGACGGTCAGAGGCCACAGCGGGACTACCATAGGAAAGCCCGCCCCCGCTAGCTAACATAGAAATCTATTCCCGGATAGCAATAGTATCTATGTGAATCTCTTCCCGACCAGGCCAGGCCGAATCAGGCCACCACTTGGGATGGGAATGTCTCAGCCCACATGCATCATTTGATGAAAGCACTCCAGTCCAGTCGCCTCCTCGAAGTGGCTTGTCAACCACGCTTTCCCTCCCTCAAAACTATACTCCTCACCAAATGCCCTTCCTTGGATTGGGGCAACACAGCAATGAGTAGTTCGCCCCAGGACTCCACCCCCTCGAGAGCAGGATGCCGGCCAAGATGGAGCTGGAAGCCAACCTATACTTTCCTGGGACTTGCCGTGCCCCAACATCTAAATAAAAGGCAGGCGCCGAAAAGGAACCAGCCCAGCCTCTTCAAGAAAGCTTTGCTTGGTAGGCGCTGCCTATTCACTCGGACAATGCTCTGAACGCGAAAGTGTGCAGTTTCGCCCCCTTCTCCCATACTGAGTCACAGGCAGCGCCTCGGAAAGCACGGACGAGCCACATGCAGGGAAACTTGCACGTGTGGTTCTGGCCGGGGACCCCGGTATACTGTACTAATATGTGTAGGTCCCCGTAATTCGAGTGAGATTGTCATGGCGCAAAAGCAGATATGGTCCGGTATTCCCTTGTTCCCTGTATTGGTTATGTTCTTCATTTCTTGTCTAGCAGAAACTAATCGAGCTCCGTTTGATCTCCCAGAAGCGGAAGCTGAATTAGTTGCAGGCTATAATGTAGAATATGCGCGGGATGCGATCCTTAATAGTCCACTGTTGGCGGAAGCCAATGTCCCGGGGTCCCGGGGACTCATTCTGACTGAAACAAGGGGTGGGTCTTTACCAACTTAAAAATATTCGATTTTAGGGAAACCAAAAAACGTGAGCGCCTAGCGCGAGCCTTATTGAAAACTCAAGGAAAGCCTTTTTATATATGTATTCTATTAATTATTCTATTAATGCGCGAAAGTATGCGAAGAAAGCAACAAGCGAGAAAAGCCCTATCTATTTTCTTAGTAAAGGGCTTTTCTTGCTTGTTTAGTAAAGTCACGCTTTTCATTTTGATAGGAGTAGGTGCTTGCTGGGGCAGGGCACTCTTCATTCTTCATTCGAAACTAATGAATGTCGGGTCGGGGCTTTCTGCCTTGTTATCAAAAAGGGAGTTGGGTAAAGCAAACTCCCTCCTTGGACGAGCACGGGGCTTAGTCAAGTAGAACCGGGTTGCGCTGCTTGATGCTCTGATCGAAAACAAATCAGTGGGGCCATGCCGGTATGACTGAATATGCGTTAAAAAGGTCAATCCCTCCCCTACGACACCAAAAAAACCGGGCCGAACTTCTAACAGCCCGCCCGCTTCCATAGAACAATATCGTGGCAACGTAGACCTAAGTGGTCCTATTGGATCCTTGGGAACCATCACAAGTACGGCCGGCCTATATTTGAACGAGAATGCCGTGTCGTCCAGCGGAGCCTAGAAGAAGGTGACTCGCGCAGACAGCTGACTCCTTTTCAATAGAAAGGAATAGCCAAACCAACCCAGCTGGCTGGTCAATCTCAGAGATCTTATCGGCCGGCAACCCGGAGACGGACGACCATGGTCCCGACCTTACCAGCACCGGAGGTGTACTAATCAATGAACCCCCGAAACCTACTTTCTTTTCTGACAAAATCAACCAAGCCTAACCGGTCACGACATGTTGTTGATATTGATTGAGTTTGAGGGACTTTCGCTGACTGAATCCATCCATAAACCTAGACCCCGGCAACCTTCGTAACCAAAGCGTCACGACAACATCCAAAGGGCACCCTTGGATTCTTAAGTAGGGGGGCAAGGAGGAGCACGTAGGAATGCCGACCACTACATAAGCCACTAGTGGCTGAGAGAAAGCGAACAGCACCTTGTATAGGTTGGGCGGAGCTTGAAGAAACGAGCCCCTATCAGAGAAAGCCATTGCGCGCTAGCCTAGCTAGAGCTAGCGTTTTTCAGCTGGCTGTTATGTTAGTTGTAGCGCGCCTTCCCTCCTTCTCTCACTTCGGAAAGATTTCGCAGTATTTTCTTATGATGACCTGGTCGAGAGAGTACGATACATCGGTGTAAAAGATTGAGTGGAATCTGTGACTAATAGCTTCTTCGCAACCGTTTTCTTGCTCCCCCCAAAACTCCTCTAGTGGGGGACAAATTAACAGAGACATCAGACTGCATACCTGTCATTTCAGAGGCAAGGAAAGGTATTCAAGTTACGTTGTCAGTCTACGGTATCGAAGCTTCGGCTTAGTCACAATCTACCTTCCCTCTTGTTTCAGAGGGAATGTTAGGAGTTCCCCTTATGTGAGGAGTGAGTAACGAGTGAGGAAAGCTCTATCAAAGGTATAAGAGTGGACTTCTAACTAGTAGCTAGTCTGAGGTAAACGACTGAACGATTGGTAATTGAGTTCAGGACTGGTAATTGAATCATAGACTAAGCATTGTGAAGAGCTCAACTTATTATAATGAATGCAATGATTCTGGGCAATTTCCGAACTCTAATGAGGAACGGAGAATCACCCATTAAAGCTGTGGAAGTAGGGATTTAAGCATTCATTAAAGCAAAGTAAACGATACACGTTGATTGCGCGGATAAGCTTTCTTTCCTTCTAACGAAGGCAAGCCGTTAGTCAAGAGGTTAGTTACCAGTTCTTCGTTCATAGGTACTCCCTTGCTCCACCTTTTCGGCCTAGTCACTCTCTCGCCTTATAGCTAGGAGTGTTCAATAAGAGTTGTGAGTGACTCTAAAAAGAGAACAAGCTGTCAAGAGTGAAGTCAACAGAGTCGGTATCAACACCTAAAGTCGGCAATCACTCTCTGTCCAAAGTTAGGAGTTCCGTTACTAGTCATCGACTCAAAGAGTCGGGAAGGACAGTGTAACCATCCCTCGTTAAGAGGGAAACTGCTTCTAATGCTATTTAACTGGGCAATTTCATTACTTTAATTCAGCGGTAAAATCTATCTTAAAGCGGAAAGACAGATCGCTTCGCTTAAGCTCGGGCAAGGTAAGCAAGAGCGCGCGCTAAAGACGAATAGCCAAGCAAAGGGAGGTAGGGAAGGAACAGATTCGATACTAAAGAGCAATAGGGCACTCCTAAGCGAAGAAGGCAGTGAGCTCGGTTCAGGAACTTGCCTGCATGAATGAATCTTTCGAGAAAGCACGGTGCTTTGTAAACCGTCTAACAAGTGTCTTGTGAAGTTAGCGACTATAGTTTCGTTTTCGGGATTGGATTACTTCCCTGCGTTAGAGGGAGTTATGAGTGAGTAGCTACTATGGTAAAAGCCCCATATGCTATCAGATTCATAGAGTCTTTATTGCAGGAAAGTAGAATAGGTATATATGTGGATTTGTAATTGGGAGTTCCTCTTTCAAGACAAGACAGAGTGCAGTTAGCGACTCAGTCCACAGATTCGGCTTAGTAACAGATTAACAGAGTCGGGTTAGCAGTCCTCGCTCCACAGATTCGGCTTAGTTCAAATATCCCTAGTTTGATAGCGGAGTTAAGTGGAGAAGTAACTAGGAGAATCAAGACAAGCAATCCAATCAGGAACAAGGTAGTTAGGGTCTAATGCCATCATTTAGTGGTATAAACCTATAGACAGGAAGAGCTTCCTATTAAGTTTCGGGTTATTGGCCTCTGGAACAAAAGTCATAGGATGCTAGCTAGATTGATTGGTAGATTAGAGGTCTTCCGTCTAGCCTCTTGCTCCTTATCTCAGACAGAGCACAACGGGTAAGGAAAGTGCTGTTAGGCCGGAGTGTCTTTTTCTTCAGGGGTCGAGCAGCATTTGGTGATTTCATTATCCGAGAGTGGGACGAAGTCTTTCTTTTCCTTTTTCATTCTTAAAAAAAAGTATCCGCATTCAGTCTCTCAACTGAGATCTACGACATTTCCTCTAACCTTTGGTAATGTAAGCTAATCCAATAATGGAACTACGGAATCTGTAGCATGTTTACCCCCCTTTAGATAATGCATCCGATGGAAGAAGGCTAGCTTTCGTTAGGGAATTTCTCATCACAGAAGGAACGAAGTAGCTTGATCGAAGATAAGAGAGAGAGGATAAACCCATACGGGATGATATGATAGTACTTTATAGCACAGTTTACCTGTCATTGATAGGGGCCTGGTATTATGGTTGAGCAAGTAAACAACTACCTTGATTTCAAAGCGCAACCGCTGTTCAAAGAATATCAATGCGGCGGGAGTATAACAACGGCATTAATAATTAGAATTCGGAAACCTTTGTCAGTCAAGTCCCTCTCTCGAAAAAAGCTTAGCCATCGTAGAGCGGTCGACCTAAACGAGAGACGATACGGACGAGTCATAAGCGCGGTCGGGGGTCCCATCCCTTTTGCAGGGAATGGTTTTTTCCTGTTCGCACCGACTCATTGAAACAGCAAAACTTTTCTGTAGGATATATGTGGTTGCACCGGAACTACTCTACTTTTTGGAGGGGCTCATCAAGCGCTTTCTCCAACTTGCTCGCGGGTTGGCCCAATTTATTCTTATCTATATTCCTCAACTGGTACTTGATCGTCATTATGTGAGAATCCCCTTTCTTTTGAAACGGAGTCTAACTCTCCCTCGAGTTCACTTCCATTAAAGATACCGAACCAAGTCTCTACTAAAGTGAAATCCGCCCCTTTTCATTCATAAGGATAAGGATGAGCAGAGCGAAGTCGTGTTGTCAATGGCGCTAGAAAAGCAGGATGGGTTGGGCTGTTCATATAGAAACTAGGGAATGGACGGCTTCTCATGCATACAGTTTCTTTCCCGCCGCACTAATATCCGGTATCACGGGCGGTATCCACCGATACGTCCGGCTCATCTACAGCTCTCTCCTCCGAGTCGGTGCTGCTTCCCCTTCGTCGAATACCGGCTGCTCTTATTCCCATCGATATGCCCGGCACGCATAAATGCATTAGAGGGGCTTGTAGCCGATGTACTCTCTTCGCTCGATAAAGACCGGGACCGGCGATAGTCGTGAACTCCATCTGCTGGGCATGGCACGTATGATTGGTCCGGCATTCCACACCCCCGATCAAAGAACAGAATTAGTGCTTTAAATTGACTTCTTTCCATCCATCACCGGACTCGGTCCCGCCGATCGGGAAGATCCAAAGAACCCATCCATTTCAAAAGCAGAGAAAATCAAAGAAACGGAACCCAGAGAGAGAAGAAAAGCTTACCGAGGAGATCAGGAATGAGGCTCCGATCGACGGCATTCCAGAGGTAAGACGACGACGAGATTCCTCTGAGAATCGGGTACAAGAACGTATTGTCGCCGCAGTTAACGCCGAGGACGAAGAGAGCAGAGATTATAAAGAGCGCGAAGAGAGAGCTTTCGCAAAGGTTAGCGAAGAAGCAAATTTCCTCCCATCCATCCCCCATCTTGCTCTAGAAGAGAGATGAAAGGAAAGGGAAAAGATAGTGAGACTAATGGACCTCACCTTATGGTTACACAAGGAAGAAGTCAAATGGTTCAGTGTCGACGAAGCGAAGACTGAGGCTTCTGAATTACAGCCTTTTCAGGTTCGCGAATCAAGAATCAAAGTAGCAGCTCGCTCGGTCGAGGAGCGTGACACCTCAAACGGAAAGAAAGGACAACCTTTAAGAGCCGCTCCTTTTGTAAAGGAGACTAAAGCCTACGCATCGAATACATCTCGCTCTATCGAACCAGATAAACAGTCCAACCGGCTTCAGATTCATACTCGAAGCGAGGTCATGGCCATAGAGGGAAAGCAAATTCCAGGAGTTGAAGCTCCTAGAGGAGTCTAAGCTGGAGTGGAAAGAAGCGCGGGTTGCGCAAAGTCTAAAAGAGATTAGAAGGCTATGATCGCCCATTTATATGAGCTAGGAAACCCTAGAAATCAGTCAGCTATAAGGGCTGCTACAGGAAAGAGAGCGGGCTCTCCTCCAGAAGGATAGACTCCTATAAAGACTCGGGCAAAGGGAAGACTAGCTAGCAGTCTTGCGTTCCTCTCTTGAGGTGAGAGGAGACAGGTCAGGCAATCTCTAAAGAGGAGAGCTATGTGGTGCCCGCATCCCTTAGTGACCTCAGAAGGCACTTTACAGGTGATAAAGATCAGAGGGATTCCTACTACTAGCTCTTTTGGTCTGAGCTACGCGAAAAGGGAAGCAAGGGAAAGGGGAGTGAAACCAAGTGGTTCCACTCAGGTAAAGAAGACCCCGATGTTGATATGCTCCGGAGCCTTTTACTGACGGATGATTGCCCCACCCTGCAAGTAGCCAACACAGCTAGTTCTTGGTCTCCAGCGAACGAATCCCAGGTTTGAGACTCGATGTATCCGATAGTAAGGAAGGCAGAGACTATTACAAGCCGGGTAGAGAGGGAAAGGAGAGGCAAAGAAAAGGCCTTCCTCAAAAAGTATGCTTCAACTTAAACTGCCACCGTTCCCGTTGGATAAGCAAAGGTTCCCTTTTCTAACATGGCTTCCTGATCAGAGCGAGGGAAAGCAAAGGCGCAACTGCCCTGTTCTTTTTGCATTCTTTCAGTTAATGCCCCTGTTAAGATAAGAGGATTGTAGCGAGCGTAGCCCTATTAATAAGCGTTAGTGAGCGCAACGTTTCACTCCCATTTTATTTTAAGGGCTAGGTCCTCAGATCCGTAGATTATAGAGGTGTTTACTCTTACCATTAGTTGAAATCCCGCTATTAGTTATTAGTTGGTATCCCCCGAAGCAGGTATTTGGCAGGTGAGGGCAACCAGGCAACCCTCAGTTACTAGCTGTGGATAGGAATAGGATCCGGGTACAAAGATGATGGAGGTCCTTCTTCCACCTCTGGATCCAGACAAGTCGAAAGCCCATCTGTTTCTTCTTCTGCAGCGAACCAATACGAGGAGGCGCAGTCGCCATAGCTGCTGGTAGCGCTAGTTACAGGCAGAGATCAAGGCGCTATCCTATACTTCTTGATCAGGCTCCTCTTCGGCAACCATGAAATTTCTTCTCATGCCGGGATAGCCCATGAGAATCTCTGGTTTAGCACCAATATATATAGCGGGGACCCCATCTCAATCAGTAGGATGCCCTTTCCTGCATAAGGAGTGTCATCCGGGCATTTTGAAAAGAGGAAATAGCCTAAGGTCTGGGCTAGGTCTACGGACTTCTCCTTCAACTCATTCTCAGTCGCAAGTCAAAGTTAACCGAGTCTTGAGATTATGAAATCCGAGGCCGGGACTGACCTCATCCGCGAGTGAAGGTGCGCATAGGACTGACCCTAATGTAAGAAAGGGCCCAGCCCATGTGAGAGAGAGAAGAGTGAATTCCGATTCCTACTATGATGATTAAAAAAGCTAGCTTAGAGGACAGTCAGAATCCGATGCTGAGAGCTAATGCAATGGTTTAAGGGTTGACGCCGTATCGATCTAAGGTTCTAATTCGTTGACTGTCCTCTGAAGGCAGTAAATACAGCTGAAGGGCGAACAAAGACTAGGTTTTAGCTTCGCTAGATCGGATGGTCTTTCAAGCAACTCATCAATCCCATCCAGGAAGAGAAACCATAAAAAGAAAAGAAAAATGGCATGACCAATCCCCTAATTTATTAGTTTTTCAAAACGGAATTCTCCGCATATAGGTAATATGTCAGTTTTTCTTGATTTACCACAAAGAGGGAATTTGCAGTTCATACACTATTTACAAGCAATTACTGGCATCATTAAACGCATTAACCGGTCTCAGTAACCGCATTAACTGGCAGAATTCCCCGCATTCGTTAAAGACACAGGGTAGACCAAAGCTACACTCGTCACTACGGGAACTTATAACCTTACCGATTCTCTTGACCCAGGCGGAGGTAGTATACTTATCCCCGATGGGAGAGACGTTGATTCAGTCCTTGTGGCTTCTTGGTCTCTTCTGTCGTGCCACCTCATCCATGCTGGGTTGCCAACTGCTGCATGTGTACCTTCTCTCCGGCTGGTGTCGAAGTTGAGTGAATTCTGACTATGGTTTCGTAACCCGTGTCTCGTGCCATATGTATACCTCGCTTCTATGTCCAGGCTTTGTCTTGCTAATCCTTACTTTATGGTTGGTTCTGATGCCAGGTATGAGGCTTTCTTACTATGTGATTATCCTACACTGTGGGACTATTTCACTCTTCGTGCTTTTGCTTGTACAGGGTGGTATTACCATGGGGAGAGAACTGGATTGATGGGGTTAATGACTCTCAAGGAGTTACTTGATTCAATAGGTAAAGAAGAAGTTACCTCACCGCACTAAGTCCAGTCTATGGGCTCTTAGCCCAAGGATAGAGACAGGGCTAATGCTTCGGTCATACTAGATGACGAGGCTTACCGAACTACCTTTGCCGTAACTCAGAGAGAGAAGGCCGCTCAAGCAGAATCCGAATACGACTTTCGCTAAACAAGAGCTCTTTACTGCTAAGCTGATCACAACTTCACATTCAACAACAGCAAGAAGACGACTCTAGCCCGCTGAAAGCTTTGAACATTCGCTTTTCTCGGGTTCCTAGCCCAAAGGTTCTAGGGTTCGAGAGAGAATTCCTACTATAATAGTTGGAAGGGAAGAAGGTAATCAAATCAGTAGAATGCTGCTTTCCGTGCTATCGGTTGTTCACATTCAAGCATGAGTTAGTTCAGAGTCGGCAAGGGGAATCAGAGAAAGGGCAGTTTAGTCAACAATCATGACCATGGGAACATTTGTTCGCTTTCTAGGTACCCCCGAATCTACTAGTCATCGCCTTTGAGCTGGGAAAAGCATTTACCTGGAGTCGGCTATTCCTGATTCAGCAAAGGAAAGAAGCCTTGATCCCAAGACTAGCTGCGGATTGGATTCTTCCTTTTATCCGGACTGACTCTAATCGTGATTTTTACTCTATTATGATACCTTCCTCTGTCGCAATAGAAATCGAGAATGGAGGTGACTTCGCTACCTTTCTTGGTGAAGAATATTTCTTTCTTTCCTTGGTCACATAAGCTTGAACCACTCCGAAGTACTAATAACTAACTTAAAAAGAGAGCGGGACAGGCCATAGACAAAAGTGAACTATAGACTACTTACCGGAGACCATAGACAATGGACGAAAGACCAGCAGAAGGACATTAATCGCCGAGGAAACTAGTGCGCGTAGATCAAAGCTTAGTGAAGAGACCATACATAGTCTTACCCCTGCCCAATCTACTTAAAGGATTAGAGATCATGAACGAGGAAATCTCTAAGATCCGCCTTCTCGTAGACACCCTTGACTAATATTAGTCAAGTCCTAAAGCCCTCCTGGAACTAGAACAGAAGCCTAAAATCGATGCTTACCCCTTCTTTGTCTCACATAGAATCTCTTAGAAGTCCTTTCTTTTTTTCTAATAGTCTAACTGCCATGGTAACCAAGATCCATAATACGAAAACAAAAATGAGAATGAGAGTCCGAAGGAGAATCATAGGTAAGGCAAAGCGTTTTTACCCGTTATCCCCTAAAATCTCAGTTATATAGTGAGAGTCGGGGCCGCGTTCTCTGATATCTTGCTCAACTCTATCTATAAATTCTATTTCCTCTTTGTCTCTTTGTTCCGGGCTCCACTCTAGGTGGGTTTTGTCCAGCCCGTCCCGCTTCTCGTCAAAGAAATCGAGAAAGGCTTCTTTAGGATTGTAGGCGGCATTTTCGCCCAAGGCAGGATGGTTCGAAAGTGTTTGTTGAAAGAGAGAAAGACAGGCATGTTTCCGCTCCCGGATCTGGAGATCTCGGTTCTCGAATTCGAGTAAACGCCTATACTCCTCCTGAGTGGGAGCTTGATCCAGGGTTTCCTTCACCTCTTTCCAGTATTCCCCTGTCTCTTTGTCAAGGAGAAAGATGGTGGAATCCTCCTCCAGGAACCTTATTCGACTCCTGATGGAGGATTCCAAGCTGCTATTGTGAACAATAGCTGCTTGATGCGAGGGGCCCGCTTCATCGCGCGCCACCCTTGGGATCGAAGAATTCACCGCCGTTCCCTGCATTTCCGTTTCGGAAAAGGGTTCTAATAAGACCCGCAGCTCAAATGGATCCTCCGTCCACGAGGACGAGCTTGATGGGCCGGAAGGGGCCGGAAGAGGAGGTACCGGCTGAGAAGGTCCCGGGGAGGGGTTGGAAGGGCTCTCGGGAATCTCGAGGATTTCCACCGGACCACCCGGGCTGGGGGCCCTATATATGATCGAACCAGGATCGCCCGAATCCGTATGCAAGCCTTGCGTGAGATCGGGCACGCTTGGCGCTTCTTGGGTTGGATAGGTTGATGCGCCCGACGGAACCATATATAGCACAAAGGGGGTTGCCTCGGCAGTGAGGAAGGCTTTGCAAACTAAAGCAAAGGCCCAGGCCAGACCCCCGGAGCATCCCAGTTTGAGTAACACGAAAGAGAGGGCGCGGCCGCCTAAAAGGAACCCCACCTTGGAAACCCAGGAAAAAAAGCAACCAATCAAACCTATTTTCAGACAAAGAAGATAAAAAAACAAAACTATAGTGACAAGCAAAACTCCCGAAATTCTATTGAAAATGGAAAAGGTCGAACTATTGGAAGAAAATTTGCCTTTCAATATTGGTTCTATCCTAAGAAGCGATCGAAATAACTGTTGCATGTTCAGCAGTTAAGTTAAATACAAGCTTCCACCACCACAACCTCAGCGGTCATGATGACAACCTCTCCTAACGATCTATTCGACCGTCGGCCCTCTTAAGGTGGAGAGTGGGGCTTCCGCTGAACCCCATGCGGAGCCATACAAGAGTATGACCACCGCTTCTTAAAGATAGACCAAATCCGCTTTTTTAAGCCTGGGATCCAGTCCCTTGGACGACTTTAGTAAAGGGAGAATGGCAACTGGGCCCTGCAGTGGTAGAACCTGGTGAACCGGGCGTACATTTTTTTTATTCTCTTACGATATTTCTACTCAGCTTGAAAAGGCTTGAAAAGAAGCCTCAAGCCGATAAGAGCTCTTCATCATGTTCGACAATTTCTAAAGAAGAACTGAGAGTGATTGACCTCACGGCACACATGCTATATGTTCATGCCAAAAAAGAGAAAAGAGTGGAGCGGCATACCAGAAAAAAACATCAATCAAGGAAGAATCGAACTTCCATAGCTGTGTTAGCTAGGCTACCCGCCTGATCATCTTTCTTTTACACAAATTACTGGATCACATCTTTCCTATGCCGTTTCCGGGTCAGCTCTTTCCTATCTCATGTTGCTATTTTAGCTGTCATTGCCGTTACGTTACATATTTGATTTTCTTTGACCCGGGCAAGGGAAAGGCAGAAAGGTTGGTTCTTCGATGACCCTTGGCATAGTTAAGATTGAACGAAGAGGGGAGTTGCGGGCCTACGGAGACTTTCTTCTAATCCCAATGAAGAAGGAAAGAACTGATACTGATATAACATTAATCCATGCATTGACCGAGTTAGACTAATCCGACGGATGAATGCCCTGATCAGCTCCTTACCTCGACTGGCACAGGACGGGCCAATAGAGATGGCAGGCTCATCTCACTTATTGTGTGCTTTGTTGGAATAGACTGACATCAAGGGAAAGTGCACTTTCTCTCGATTCCTCTCTTTCTACAACTCTTTCTTTCCAACCCACTGCTCAGCCCCCTCCAAACTATGGCATCAAGGTCGGAAACCCCAAGGGTCGGGCCTCAACCGATCTACTGATAAGGTAAGGGGAAAGACAACTGAATAAATAGGTCTATCCTATAAAGACGGGCTAGAGTAAACGCCAAGCGCTGGCCCATTAGTGGGTTCAATTCCTGCTTGCCTTTCATTTTCAATTGTTAGAGTAGTCTCGATCCTATTGAACATAAGCTATATCACAGGGAGTAAGTAGATCATGATCGGAGGGGACGACCGGAGAAAGATAAGTCAAGGAGGACCCGAAGAGGAAGGAAGAGCGGTCCGTCCTAAACGAAGAGCGGTAGCTGAGAGCGAAATGAACTGATTTGGCCGGAGGGGGCCACGGGATTAGACTCTCGATGTATTATTACATTTCTAGCGGGAGGAGAGTAGCCCCGAAAGAAGTCGGTCCTAGCGAAAACACATAATACAGCTTATGGCCGAGAGTGTCATGAAAGAAAGGTCAGTCTGCACAGGCGGGACGTGACATTAATAGACAGGTCAAACTGTGGAATCGTCTGATTTTCACTCGGATGACGTAATTCAATTTGATTTATATCAGTGTGCAGCAGCCCCTATGACAGAATTGAACATCAGATATATCACATCCATAAAAAGATTAAAAACAGTCGGTTATGAGAGCTTCGGCGAGACTGTTAACGATGTGAAGGTCATAGCCGAAATCCGAATATTTAATAGACATGAGCCTTCCCGGTACAGTTGCGAGTCAGAAGTGAAAGCCGGTCCTTACAAAAAGGCTTCTTCGGATGAGCGAACTTAACACCTTCCTAATGTTAACCCTTCCATAAAGTTTCCTCGGGCAAACCGTCGGGGTCATCCTACCGAGACTATTGACCATGTAGGAGCCTTCTTGTCATATGAAGAAACTTATAGACTCAAGCGGCCATCGCAGGCCAAGCGAGCCACGCGGTCAGATTGCGATCTTATGAATTACAGGTCGAAAACACTCTTTTGCCCCAACTATTCAAAAAACAAGACTGTGATTTGCTTTTCGTTCTATCTTGCAGAATGAACCGCTACTAACAGAGGGATGACCTTGAGCCCAATCTCCAGGGAAGGCAAACCTTCATTACTGTATTTGATCACCAAAGGCGGACTCTTATGTATGTAAAAAGAATTCATTTACTTGTATTCTAAGAATAATAAGCCAGTACTCCTACCTGGAGGAAAAAGAGCGGATAAGCAGCAGCGGATATATAATCGGTTGCGGTTGCCCCTCTTCTCTTTAGTCGGATAGGAACTCAAAACTAGCAACTGGAAGTCGGGATAACCGGGGTTGCCACTGAATCGAAGAAAATGCAGGTGCGAAAGAAGGACCGAGACTCTGACCTTGAGGAAGATCAGCGGACTAGTAGGGTACTAAAGTAAGTCTCTAACAAAATCCGTTGGCGAAATCTATCCTTTTGAGTCTCCTCACTTTCATGTCCCAATCTAAGAAATTCTTAAGTGCGCTCATAGCAAATCTTTTCTTATGTTCCCCCTCTTTCTTTTTCTATTGATGATAAGTAGGGTTTCCCTCACTAGATTAAACTACTGAGCGATGCCCGCAAACCCATCTCTAGGGAAGGAGAAACGGCCTCCCTTATCGAGATAGCAGGGACTTGAAGGGATGCTGCTTGGGGACAATACAAAAATGGAGACTGAGCAGAAAGAGCTTCCAGACCTTTTAAACGTTTTGAATGACTCTCGAATTGCACCTTTTCGACGTAGGTGCGACGAATCTTTCAACTTTGGGACGACTCCCTGACCTTTGCTTGGGTTGGCCCATTCCTACTGACTTTGACCTGACACCTTCCTGTGACTTGACACCTTAACCAGTCCTCCTGTCTTGAATGGAGGGAAGCGGTTTAAGAATTCCTTATGAAAGTGACCAGCCAAGCAAGGAAGGTTCACCCAAGAAATAAAAGTCCATCCCAGCTGTCAAAAGATCTACGTGCGGATAAGGGACGAAGAATGCTTAAAATCCCGGTTATTCCTCTCCAAAGAAATCCCCGTATTCTATTCCTCAAGTCCCACATCGGCTTGATGCCATCTTCATGAAGGAGAATGCCCCAAAAGCGTCTGCTAAGATTAACTGTACAAAATCGGATGCTGTCAAATTTGCCTTAGTGCAGTTACTCTCTTTACTTTCTCTCAGTGAAGTTCCTAAATAGGAATATTTTTTAAAAAAGCTCTCGATTCAAAAGTCATTTCTCGAGTAAGATGAATGTGTAGCTTCTTCTCAAGCAGTAGTACCGGCAACTAAAACAGTCTTCTATCCAACACCGGTTACTTCTATAAGACAAGAGCTCCTAATGGAACAATTACCTATTCTATCTGATTCACTGCCAATACCCAGAAAATCTGGTATTCAGATTCAATTGCGACAAGAGCACGTTCGAGAGCAGGGGGCAGAAAGACCTTCTACTTCTATTGCATCAACAGCTGATTCAATTGCTATCAGTTCTAAGCCTTAGTCATCTATTCGATCAATGCAGCCTTACGACTGTTCTTTAATCCATTATTTGATTTGCCGCCTAGGAAGGAAGAGCTAATCTTTCTACTCTACCAGTTTTATGAAATATCAAGTTACCTGCTAATTCATCTGCACAGCGCTTATTCACCATCAGGAAAGACCGGAAATCCAGTAAGAAGGGTCAGGTAAGAGGCAACTAACATGCTAACAGCAGCCTATTATGATTCACGTGGCAAAGAGCCTGTTCTCTTAGTCCCACAGCTCCTTACAGAACACTTGCTACCGTGGCCTAAATGCTACGCACCTTCTACGAGGATATCCGGGAACGTGCTACTTTATAGGGGACAAAGGGTTGGCTTTTTCGCTCCTCTTTTTAAGAAGTAGCAGCTACTGTGATCATATCTGCTCAAGCAAGCCTGTCCCAAGCCGGCCAAGCAGTTGCTTTGAATCGGATGTGAGGGATGGAATTACTTATATAAAGAGATCTTGCCCTCGGTCTTTCTGCCGGAAAGAAGCAAGCGAAAGAAAGGGCTTTCAAGCTTCAGTTAGAAAGTGATGAATAGGTTCTTTGCCAGTGAATCTGTCTTAAGCATAGTGCACGAATGAACTGGGTAGCATTCCATCTTTCTAAAGCAGGTAAGGGGGTGAACGAATCGGCTCTTCTTTCTTAGTTTAACTCGTCTGTGTGATAATAATAGTCAAAGCATTCTTCTTAGGATAGCAAGAAATCGGTCAGTTAAGAGATGGTAGCAGTTCCTCGGTCGCAAGCCGGTACGTATACTTTCTAATAAGACCCTTCCTAGTAACGGTAGATTTGTATACCGCTTCAGCTTCGAGCTTGGTGTCCTAGTTGAAAGCCTTCCCGTCCCCTTCTATCTCACCCTCTGCCCCCCTTCTTCCTGATCCGAATGAATTGGCGAAGCTTAAGGCCCTTGATATTACTGGTAGTCTACAAAGCCCTTGCTTATGTGGACGCTTCTTGCTTCTGATGCTTCTGCTCTAGCCTTACCTAAAATGGGTAGAAGAGAGAGAGGCCTCAAGCCCTTGATCCATCATTGGAGTTAACCAGGAGCACCCCTCTACTAAAGATAGAGTGTTGGCCCTAGTCTTCCAAGCAAAGCTATACTCTTTTGCGACTCCAGCTAGCTAAAGAAAAGGCAATTCCACTCGGATATTCGATAAGCCGAGTACAGTCGAGAGAAAGACAGCCCTCGTGGTGGGGCTTTGGCTTTGTAGACCGTGCAATGAGCAGACAGAAGTACGAAATAAGGAAGGTCAGGAATGACACTCTTTTCTATAGCCGGGGGCTAGGTTTCTTAAACTTTTCTTTTGATGGTTGCTAAAGCGCGCTTTAAGATCCGTTGTCGAAGGTCAAAGTCTTCTTGCTTGAGAAGAATGCCCAGAGGGAGTGTCCTATCCTTAGGCAGGAATTCTAATCATTGATCGAACTGAAACTGCTAATACTCCATTTCTCAATTACAGTTTGCATGACACACCATGTGTAGCTAAAGGAGCGATGTAAGAATGACTATCTTGCAGGTCTGTGTACACTCCCTAGAGATGAGTCAGCTAGCTGTAAACAAAGATGAGTTAGGAGCTACTCAGTTACACTGACTGCAAGAAACAGCATTGAGTCTGCTTCCAGAGGGAATGTCGGAGAATCGTCTTCTTCTTCTCTTTCCTTGTTGCGGCCGTTTCTTACCCTTCCTTTGGCTGGGCAGTGCGCTATGTCGGTCTTTGGTCAGTACGGTAAGCCAGGAAGGCGAGTAGTCGTAGGTGCGCTTGAGTGAGTGTGCCTGGTAGGAAGAGAAGGTCTGCTGGCGGTTCCGGTGGTGAGGGAGTAGGTTCGGTTGCCCTTCTTTCATTATAGTAGTCAAGAGTGGTTTTTTTTTACACAGATAGTAAGCCGAAGGCTAATATCTGAGGGTAAGCCTTTAGTGCGTAGGTGCGGAAGTGTGCCAGTGCGCAAAGCCGTAGTCCTTCTTGTTGTTGGCGATGGCTTGTTAGGTGCGGTGCGTTGGCTCTGGTTCTCTTTCTGGGAAACGAGGGTATTAGCATCTCGCTGCTGCTATTGATCAAATAACTTGCTTGTTCTTGGTTGGTTCATTGCTTCCCATTCTTTTTTTTTCTGATCTACGACCACCCTTCTTTCTCTCAATCTTTCCGGGATTCCATGCCCGCTCTATCCGACTTGGTGCTTTCCTTTATATCAGTTTGGGATCGAGATCGTCTTTTATTTTCTTTCTCGGGGCTTGGCCGTTTTCAGTTCCTTCCATCCAAATAGCAAATAGGCTGCTAGAAGA